AATTAACTGTGACACGTTCACTAAAAAAAAATCCTTTTGTAGCAAAGCATTTATTAAGAAAAATAGAGAAGCTTAATACAAAGGCGGAAAAAGAAATCATAATAACTTGGTCCCGGGCATCAACCATTATACCCACAATGATTGGCCATACTATCGCTATCCATAATGGAAGGGAACATCTACCCGTTTATATAATAGATCTTATGGTAGGACATAAATTGGGAGAATTTTCACCTACTATAAATTTTCGAGGACATGCGAAAAATGATAATAGATCTCGTCGTTAATTAAATGAATTCAAAAAAATGAATATAGATTTTTTTTTAGTGAGAGGTAAACCTTATGATAAAGAATAAAAAGAAGAAATCATATACTTCTGTATATGCTTTAGGGCAATATATATCTATGTCTGCCCACAAAGCACGGAGAGTAATTGATCAAATCCGTGGACGTTCCTACGAAGAAGCACTTATGATATTAGAACTTATGCCCTATCGAGGATGTTATCCCATTTTTAAATTGGTTTATTCTGCAGCAGCAAATGCTAGTCACAATAAGGGGTTAAAAGAAACAAATTTAGTCATTAGTAAAGCTGAAGTGAACCAAGGAAATACTGTAAAAAAATTAAAACCTCGGGCACGAGGACGGAGTTACCCAATAAAAAGATCCACTTGTCATATAACTATCGTATTGGAAGATACATCCTTATATCAACAATATGACGAATATTTAATGTATTTAAAAAAACCTGGATGCAGTAATGAAAACAAAAATCTAACATGTTATGAAACATATAGTAGTGGAGGCCTATGGGACAAAAAATAAATCCACTCGGTTTCAGACTTGGTACAACCCAAAGTCATCATTCTCTTTGGTTTGCACAACCAAAAAAGTATTCTGAAGGTTTAGAAGAAGATAAAAAAATACGAGACTGTATTAAAAATTATGTCCAAAAAAATATAAGAATATCCTCTGGTATGGAGGGAATTGCACGTATCGAAATTCAAAAAAGAATCGATCTCATTCAAATCATAATCTATATGGGATTTCCTAAATTATTAATTGAAGATAAACCACGAAGAGTCGAAGAATTACAGATAAATATTCAAAAAGAACTTAATTGTGTCAATAGAAAACTCAACATTGCTATTACCAGAATTTCCAATCCGTACGGGCATCCTAATATTCTGGCAGAGTTTATCGCAGGCCAATTAAAAAACCGTGTTTCTTTTCGAAAAGCAATGAAAAAAGCTATTGAATTAACTGAACAGGCGAATACAAAAGGAATTCAAGTACAAATTGCAGGACGTATCGACGGAAAAGAAATTGCACGTGTTGAATGGATCAGAGAAGGCAGAGTTCCTTTACAAACAATTGACGCTAAAATTGATTATTGTTCCTATACAGTTCGAACTATTTATGGGGTCTTAGGAATCAAAATTTGGATATTCGTAGACGAAGAATAAAAAAAACTTGATTTGTCTTTACATTTTATCCACCGATAAAAAACGAAAACTATGTAGTATAACACTATAACAGTAATAAAAAACTGCAGTTTTCTTTTTTATGGTTAAAAATGAAAAAAAAAATCAGCAATTCTATACGGTTGAATAAAAATTTTCATCAAAACTCCTTTGATATAATTGCTATGCTTAGTGTGTGACTCGTTGGTTTAGGATTCGATTAGATTAAGATAAAAACAAGAACTTACCTATTAAGAGCTAAGAGCAACTAATAACTATAATTAATAAATAACCTAAGCAACTCATTGCTTCGCATTATCTGCCTCCAAAAAAATCAGTCAAGATATGATAGGCGGATCATATGATTGTAGCAACTGAATTTTTTTGTAAAAAAAAAAACGAATAAAGAAATATTATTATTAAGTTATGAAAGGTAATCGAAAAGTATGCGGATAAATGGAAGGATGAAAGAAAGAGAGAAAAAATTGAATATTAATGATATATTATTCCAATTTGGAAAGTCTATGAGGTCACTGTAAGAAAAGCAATGTAATAAAGCATCAATACAGATTCATTCATAATAATTAGATAAATCTGTTCCAAAAACAAAAAATGAAGAGCCTTGAGCCAATAAAAACTGAGAAAATTGACTCAAAAACAAATTAAAAAATAAAATGTAAAATTTCATCTAAGCGCTCCATTGTAGAATTCGGGCCTAATGATTAATCAAGAAGCGATGGGAACGACGGAACCCATGAATAGAGAGGATTCTAGTGAAAAAAAATCTTAGTAATTCATTGGACAGGATGGCGGAATAAACCAGAAACTTTATTATCTATTCTTATTTTGATTCTGAGACCTCGTGGGATAAACATCAAACTTAAATAGATATGACCAGAGTAAATATTCGCCGGCGAAAAATATGTTTTTTGTCAATAAAAGAATAATAAAATACGAAAAAAAAAAGAAAAAGAGAAAAGAAAATAAGGATTTGTTAGAATATTCTAACTCTAACAAAAACTACATTCGAGATGATGATATTACGTTTACGTTATTTTTGAATAAATAGAATATAGAATTCATCTGAGATTCCATTTCGAAAAAGACATACACAAATTTCGAAAATTTAGAAGAGATAAGCGGGAATTCAAAAAAATACCCTGATTAATAGGATTAATCATTAACTACATATATATCTTAATACAAGCTTTTTTTGTCCTTTTATTCGTGAGGAGCTGGATGAGAAGAAACTCTCACGTTCAGTTCTGTAGTAGAGATGGAATTTCTAATTTAGAAAAAACCCATCAACTATAACCCAAAAAGAACCAGATTTCGTAAACAACACCGCGGAAGACTAAAAGGAATATCTTCCCGTGGGAATCGTATTTGTTTTGGCAGATATGCTCTTCAAACACTTGAACCCGCTTGGATCACCTCGAGACAAATAGAAGCAGGGCGACGAGCAATGACACGAAATGTACGACGTGGTGGGAAAATTTGGGTACGTATATTTCCAGACAAACCAGTTACAGTAAGACCCGCGGAAACGCGTATGGGTTCTGGGAAAGGATCCCCAGAGTATTGGGTAGCTGTGGTTAAACCTGGTAAAATCCTTTATGAAATGGGTGGTGTACCCGAAAATATAGCCAGAAAAGCTATTTCAATAGCGGCATCAAAAATGCCTATAAAAACCCAATTCATTATTGCTGAATAGGAATATAGAATTAAAAAGATAAATAACATTTAAGGATAAAAAGATTAGAAGTTTTCATTTTTTGACAAACAATATTTTTTTACTTCGTCCTTTGCATTAAAAGAAGAGATACAAAAAAATGATATGATTCAACCACAAACCTATTTGAATGTAGCAGACAACAGCGGGGCTAGAGAATTGATGTGTATTCGAATAATAGGAGCTAGTAATCGCCGATATGCTCATATTGGTGACGTTATTATTGCTGTAATTAAGGAAGCAATACCAAATAGTCCTCTAGAAAGATCAGAAGTGATCAGAGCTGTAATTGTACGTACTTGTAAAGAACTCAAACGTAACAACGGGACGATAATACGATATGATGACAATGCCGCAGTTGTCATTGATCAAGAAGGAAACCCAAAAGGAACTCGAGTTTTTGGGGCGATCCCGCGGGAATTGAGACAATTAAACTTTACTAAAATAGTTTCATTAGCTCCTGAGGTATTATAAAACCTAAATATCGATAGTTAGTATAGGATTCAAAAGATGGTATTCAAATAAAATTAATTAAATTAATAGATTGTGTATCACGCATATAGCCTTAATACTTAATAATAAAATATTAATAATTGAATTCATATATTAATATATAAGTCGTATATATCTATATATAAATAAAAGAAAAAGAACATGTTGATTATATCAAAATTATAGAACAATAAGGAATTTGAACTTATCATGGGTAAAGACACTATTGCTGATATAATAACCTCTATACGAAATGCTGACATGAGTAGAAAGGGAACGGTTCGGATAGAATCGACTAACATCACCGAAAGCATTGTTAAAATACTTTTACGAGAGGGTTTCGTCGAAAACGTAAGGAAACATCGCGAAAACAACCAATATTTTTTGATTTTAACCCTAAGACATAGACGAAATAAAAAAGAATCCTATAAAACAATTTTAAATTTAAAGAGAATAAGTCGACCGGGTCTACGAATCTATTCTAACTCTCAACGAATTCCACGAATTTTAGGCGGAATAGGAATTGTAATCCTTTCGACTTCTCAAGGTATAATGACAGATCGAGAAGCTCGACTAAAAAAAATTGGCGGAGAAATTTTGTGTTATATATGGTAATCTTTGGAATATAAAAATTGGCTATCCGGAACTTACCATTTGTGAAAAAAAAGGGGGGGGTTGTGGAATACCACCCCTGCTAAAAAAGTGTAGAATGTTTTACCTCGAATGAAATTAAAGAAATTAAAGAAAAAAACCAAATAATGAAAGTTTTCTTTCTGAATCACTTCCGAACGGCATGGTTCTAGTTTGTTTAGATACTAAAGATTTGCTTGATTTGAAGTCATGCTTCGGAAAGGATTCGACATGTTTTTTTATAGGTATACCTATAGGAGAAAAATATAAAAATTTTAGTAAGGTCTTAGATCTAAGTTAAGCAGGGTACAGCCATTTTCTAGACTCCATAACAAGGATTCAAATGAGTAAGTGGTTTTTTCAATTTCACCATTCCTTTCACGAAGATAAAATTCAAGATTCAAAAATATCAAGAAACCTTTTTTTCCTCCAACAATAAGTCTATTAAGAGAATTAAGGAATAACAACTATGAAAATAAGGGCTTCCGTTCGTAAAATTTGTGAAAAGTGTCGACTAATCCGTAGGAGGGGGCGAATTATAGTAATTTGTTCCAACCCGAGACATAAACAAAGACAAGGATAATCTTACTAACGGAAATAAAGGAAAGGAAAAGACACTTCCAAAGAGCTGCACAAAAAAAAAAAAAAAAAAAAAAAAAAGATCCGTTTTGACATGAAATGGA